GGGGGAGAGATGGGGGAAGAAGATAGGAAGGGGAATAAGGGGGCTCTTTAGGCAGGAGACGGGGGAATTCCTTAAGTTAAGAAAGAAAAAAGAATAAGAACACGGATACATAACATAAAAAAAAGAATAAATAAGACGATATTCGCCCTCCCCCTACATATTTAATTTCTTCTCCTATACAAAAACCAGCAAGACCTACTCCATTGGTAATTCCATCAATGACACCCTTATCGAAAAACTGCGTTAGTTCAGTTAATCCTCTTATACCCAGGGTAAAGACCCTAGTATAGAAAATATCTATATAACCACGATTATATGACCAACTGTATATCTTTTTTTTTACTTGATCCGAAAAAAACTTTTTCGGACCCTCTTTTACAAGAGAATTTATTAAATCCAAATTCTGAAAAAAGGAATAAGCGGATCCATAGAAGATATATGCTATGGATAGACCAAACATAGCTAGACTTACAGAAGAAATTGCATTAGTGATAAATTCATATGAATTTATGGAAGAATTAGAACTTTCCTGGAAAAAGTTTATTGAGGGAGTTAACCACTTTGATAATATGGTTAACTCCGCTATTCCATTATCCATTACTCCATTATCAAAATGGATTCCTATGGATCCAATGAACAAAGTAAAAAGCAGTAATATAAAAAGAGGGAATAGCATAGTATTTCCCGTTTCATGAGGATAGACAAAAGTGTTTTTAGCCCCAAAGGAAGTACTAAAGGACTCTATCCTATTTCTTGTATTACCATGAATTTTGGATCTATTTTGTGAAAAAAAAGAAACTCCACTCTTCGTTGTTGATAAAATGAAATCTCTATTCACTCCTTTGGGTATCCTTTTTCCCCATAAGGATATTGAATACAACGAACCCTCTTTAGTGCTACTGTAATTTTGAAAATGAACACGCAGGTACCCATCAAAAGTAAGTAAATATATCCGAAACATATAAAACGCAGTTAATCCTGCAGTAAAAGAGGCTATTATTCCAAAAAAGGGTGAATACAACCAACTATTACTAAGGATTTCATCTTTGGACCAGAAGCAAGCAAGAGGTGGAATACCACAAAGAGAAAGCGTACCCCATAAAAAAGTGGTTCTTGTAATTGGAACGTATTTTCTTAAACCACCCATAAGAACCATATTCTGACTTTTATCTGGTGAATATCCAACAAGAGGTTCCATTGAATGAATAATGGATCCGGATCCCAAGAACAATAAAGCTTTCGAATAAGCATGAGTGATCAAATGGAATAAAGCAGCTTGATAAGAACCTATACCTAGAGCTAACATCATATAACCCAATTGAGACATTGTAGAATAGGCTAAGCTTCTTTTAATATCTCTCTGAGCAAGAGCTAAAGTAGCTCCTAAGAAGAGTGTTATTGTACCTACTAAAGAAATGAAACTCATTATTAAAGGTAGGGATATGAAAAGAGGAAGAAGTCGAGCTAGAAGAAAAATCCCCGCAGCAACCATAGTTGCTGCGTGTATAAGAGCCGAAATGGGAGTGGGTCCTTCCATAGCATCGGGTAACCATACGTGAAGAGGGAATTGTGCAGATTTCGCAACTGCACCAAGGAATAATAAAAAAGCACACAAAGTAGTAAGTAAGGAATTAATCCCATTATTAGGAATCCAGTTATTAGCTATTTTGAACAAATCCCTAAACTCTAAACTACCTGTTATCCAAAAAAAACCTAAAATTCCTAATAACAGACCAAAATCCCCTACACGATTAGTTACAAAAGCTTTTTGACAAGCACTCGCTGCAATTGGCCGTGTAAACCAAAAGCCTATCAATAAATAGGAACACATTCCCACAAGTTCCCAAAAAAAATAAATTTGTATCAAATTGGAACTAGTAACCAATCCCAACATGGAAGTATTGAAAAAACTTATATAAACAAAAAATCTCAAATATCCTTCATCGTGAGACATATAATCGTCACTATAAATAAGAACGAGGATTCCTACAGTAGTAATTAGTATTAACATAATAGAAGTAAGCGGGTCGATCAAGTATCCAAATTCTAAGGAAAAATCATTATTGACGGTCCAAGACCATAGATATTGATAGATAGAACTTCCATTTATTTGTTGAATAGATAGGTGAACTGAGAATACCATAGCTATACTTAAGAGTAAAACACAAGGAAAAGCCCATATGCGACGAAGATTTTTTGTTGCTGTCGGAATAAGAATAAGTCCAAACCCCATTGACATAATAACTGGAAGTGGGAGAAGAGGGATTACCCATGCATATTGATATGTATGTTCCATAAGAAAAGAAATTGCAATTTTTACTTGAAATTTTTCTATAAAATAAAATTGTTTCCGATTCACCAAACCAATTCTGATCTCTTTCTGAAGGAATTCCAAAAAATAAGAATAAGACAAAATACTGGAATTCTTCATTTTTCCAAATTTCTCTCATTGAAATAATCAAAAATGAAGAATGGGTTTACTTGGTTAAATTCAAAAAGTTAATTAAATAACTTTGTTACCTAGTTATTACCTAAAGAAGGATATTTGTTAAAATACAAAAAAGGATTGAATCATTTTACTTTCTATTCATTTTTGTATTTCTTTCTATTAAAATGAAGATGAAGCAGCTCTCATGTTTCGTAACTGATTGATTGAATTCCAATGAAAACCTATGTTTATAGGAAATTATCGAATATTCCTTACTTCATATAGAACTGAAATCCTAATGACTAGAATTACCTAAGTTTTAGAATGTCTTATTTAAGAGACTAAGTATTTTTTTTGTTTTGATTGGAATTCCATTATGGAATACCATTCTGAACTTAATTAACTATTTGAATTTTCCCTTCCTTTTATCCCCCCATCTTATATGGGGGATAGGCCGTAGATCTATATATGGAGTATACTTAATATATAAATTGATTTAATTTAAATAGAAAACCTTTGTATATATTCTACATTATTAAAACAAAGTATAAAATATATATGAAAAATATGCTAAAAAATTCTTGTCTTATCCGCATTAGATAAAATCAAGTAAAAAAGAATTCAGAATTTCAGTTCAGTATCTAAGTATAAATACTAAGAAAAAACAGAAAGAAGGATTGATTTGCGGCAATAGATGTCTTTCACATACAACTAGAAAAAAAGTAATCTCCTTTTTGAATGGCAGTTCCAAAAAAACGTACTTCGATGTCAAAAAAGCGTATTCGTAAAAATCTTTGGAAGAAAAAGACTTATTTTTCCATAGTACAATCTTATTCTTTAGCAAAATCAAGATCATTTTCCAGCGGTAGCGAGCATCCAAAACCAAAGGGTTTTTCTGGGCAACAAACAAACAAATAATCTGGTTTTGGAATAATCTGAATTGACCTATCCCAAAGAAATTCCAATTATTTAAAATGAATAATTCGGATTAATTAATGAATGTACTTTTATGTGTCGAATTCCTCGGTACAATATTCTTAGAACTAACCCCTCTGATATATAGAACAAAAGTTTTTGGTATACTGTGTCCTAAGTATTCTTTTCCTATCAACGAACTTTTCATAATAGAATCCTCATAATAAAATATGAGGATTCTATTATGAAAAGTAGAGTATTCTTGCAATAGGACTTACAACTTCTACCTATCTTATCAAAAATCCACAAAAAAATAGGTTTAGGCTTGGTAAATCATATTAATAAGAGCATAAAGGCTTTCATTCTAGAAATTTTGCTAAAATCCAAAATTCTTTGTATTTAATGATGAAATTATAGAAATTCTAATGGATAGATTGAAAGATTTTTTTTTATTTCAATGAGAAACTAATTAGAAAAAAATGAGTTCTATATTGCAACTGAGAAAAAACAGTTCCAACTCTTTCAAGCTTTGTTTCTATTGGGCAAAGCAAGAGTTTATTGTTAAAAAAATTCCCAATGATACTACCAAACGAAGTCCATTTTAATGAAGATTCTAATGTTCCTAAATTCTATGGACTCTCCCAATCTCGACGATTTGCGAGAAAATAACTATTATTCTTTTAACTTCCCTATTATTTAAAGTTAGCCGCCATGGTGAAATTGGTAGACACGCTGCTCTTAGGAAGCAGTGCTCAAGCATCTCGGTTCGAGTCCGAGTGGCGGCATTCTCGAAAAAGAATACAATAGATTAGAAAATGGATTCAATTCGAAATTTCCAATTTTGTAATGGGACCTTCTCCTTATGCTATTTGCAACTTTAGAACATATACTAACTCATATCTCTTTCTCAACCATTTCAATTGTGATTACAATTCATTTGATAACCTTATTAGTTCGTGAACTTGGGGGATTACGTGATTCGTCAGAAAAAGGAATGATAGCTACTTTTTTCTCTATAACAGGATTCTTAGTTTCTCGTTGGGCTTCTTCGGGACATTTTCCATTAAGTAATTTATATGAGTCATTGATCTTCCTTTCATGGGCTCTGTATATTCTTCATACGATTCCTAAGATACAGAACTCTAAAAATCATTTAAGCACAATAACTACGCCAAGTACTATTTTAACGCAAGGCTTTGCCACGTCGGGTCTTTTAACTGAAATGCATCAATCCACAATACTAGTACCTGCTCTACAATCTCAGTGGTTAATGATGCATGTCAGTATGATGTTACTAAGCTATGCAACTCTTTTGTGCGGATCCTTATTATCCGCCGCTCTTCTAATCATTAAATTTCGAAAGAATTTCAATTTCTTTTTAGAAAAGAAAAAAAATGTTTTAAATAAAACATTTTTCTTTAGTGAGTTTAGTGAGATTGAATATTTCTATGTAAAAAGAAGTGCTTTAAAAAACACCTCTTTTCCTTCATTTCCAAATTATTACAAATATCAATTAATTGAGCGTTTGGATTCTTGGAGTTATCGTGTCATTAGCCTAGGGTTTACCCTTTTAACCTTAGGTATTCTTTGTGGAGCAGTATGGGCTAATGAGGCGTGGGGATCCTATTGGAATTGGGATCCTAAGGAAACTTGGGCATTTATTACTTGGACCATATTCGCAATTTATTTACATAGTAGAACAAATCCAAATTGGAAGGGTACGAATTCCGCACTTGTAGCTTCGATAGGATTTCTTATAATTTGGATCTGCTATTTTGGTATCAATCTATTAGGAATAGGTTTACATAGTTATGGTGCATTTACATTACCATCTAAATGATTACATAACATAAAACCTTCGTGAAATGAAAGTTTTTCCATTTTTGTTTGATTTGAGAACCCTTGAACGCCTTCTCAAAGGGTTCTCAAAAATTCGAGATAGATCTAAATTAGACTTTTTTACTTTTTTCTGAATTATTTGGTTTTTCCACTATGGAATATAGAGCGGACTAGTAAAAAAAAATTATTTAGGATAATAATTGGATAAGAGAGCCTCTACCTTGTCAACCGATAGCGAGAGAACAAAATCTGGATAAATACCAATTCCTATTACTGGTAAAAAGATACAGATTAAAAGAAAGAGTTCTCGTGGTCCAGAATCCACCAAATTTGCGTTTGGAACATGAAATAGCTTGTATCCATAGAACATCTGGCGTAACATAGATAATAAAAAAATAGGAGTTAATATCATTCCAATTGCCATTACAAAAGTAATTAGCATTTTTGGTATTAACAGAAATTTTGGACTAGTAATTAGTCCAAAAAATACTACTAATTCTGCAACAAAACCGCTCATTCCTGGTAAGGCAAGAGAAGCCATTGAAAAGCTACTAAACATGGTAAAAATTTTCGGCATTGGGATAGATATCCCCCCCAGTTCTTCGAGATAAACAAGACGCATTCTATCACAAGCCGTTCCCGCCAAGAAAAAAAGTGTAGCACCAATAAATCCATGGGATAGTATTTGTAAAATAGCTCCATTGAGTCCAATGTTGGTTATGGAACCAATTCCTATAATTATGAAACCCATGTGAGATACGGAGGAGTAGGCTATTCTTTTTTTGAAATTTCGTTGACCAAGAGAAGTTGAAGCTGCATAGATTATTTGCATCGCTCCTATTATTACCAACCAGGGGGAAAATAGATAATGAGCATGAGGTAACAATTCCATATTGATCCGAATCAATCCGTATGCTCCCATCTTTAATAGGATTCCCGCTAAAAGCATACATGTACTGTAATGCGCTTCCCCATGGGTATCTGGTAACCACGTATGTAGGGGTATAATCGGCAATTTGACAGCATAAGCAATAAGGAAGCCAAAATAAAATAGTATTTCCAATGTTGCAGGGTATGATCGATTAATTAATCTTTCCAAATCTAATCTTGGTTCGTTGGAACCATATAAGCCCATACCTAGAACTCCGATTAAGAAAAAAATGGAACCGCCTGCAGTATACAAAATAAATTTTGTAGCTGAATACAGACGCCTCTTTCCCCCCCACATGGATAAAAGTAAGTAAACAGGAATTAATTCTAACTCCCACATGATAAAAAAAAGTAAAAGGTCTCGCGAAGAAAATAATCCTATTTGACCACTATACATTGCTAGCATCAGGAAATAGAATAATCGCGAATTCCGGGTAACTGGCCAAGCTGCTAAAGTAGCTAAAGTAGTGATAAATCCTGTCAATAAAATAGATCCTAATGAAAGTCCATCGATTCCCAATCTCCAGTGGAAATCAAAGACATCTATCCATTTAGAATCCTCCTTTAATTGGATTAAGGGATCCTCCAATTGGAAATGATAACAGAATGCATAAGTCATTAGAAGGAATTCTAATAAACAAATAGATATAGTATACCACCTAACGATTTTGTTTCCCCTATGAGGTAAAAAGAAAATTAATGAACCTGCAAATATCGGCAAAACAACAAGTATTGTTAACCAAGGAAAATAACTCATGATAAAGTGATAAAGAGAAGATACGTTTTGACCAGAAAAGCCCGTGCTCGAAATAAGCGAGCACAGGCTTCCTCGGTAAAGAGGAATCAGACGATTCAAGTGGAGTTTTTTGTAACGTATCAATAAGATAGAGCCATGCTGCGGGTTGTTTCAGGCCCTAAATAAACGCGGACACTTAAAAAATCTGTTGGGCAGGCAGATTCACATCTCTTACAACCCACACAATCTTCGGTTCTCGGCGCGGAAGCAATTTGCTTGGCTTTACACCCATCCCAGGGTATCATTTCTAATACATCTGTTGGACAAGCTCGTACACATTGAGTGCATCCTATACATGTATCATAAATTTTTACGGAATGTGACATTGGATCTATAAATTTTCCTTTTCAACATAAAAATTTTCGATCTGGTAAAAATGAAATTAGTACTATATGAGTCATATGTATTGTAGACACCAGACGAAGCAATGGTTTATCCAAACTTCAACAAATAAATAAATAAAATAATGCAATATATTTCTTAATCCGTTTGTGAGAAAGCGTGAAAAGAGCCAAGAGACTTGAATTTTTGGCTTCAACAATCATAATTATACGAATTGTACATACGAATTCGAATTAGCCAATTTATTGGCTATCGTCTTTTCAATATAAATTATTGCAATATTCAAATTGCAATATCAATGAATTGCAAAAATTCAATAAGTAAAAAAGAATACTATGTAATAACCTAATCAAAAAATAGATATTATAAAATAATAAAATAATAAGAAAATAGAAGAAAATAGTATTAGATTTCTATTCATCTTAATATTTGATATTATTATTATATGTGCGCCTTTGTTTAGAGGATTTTATGTCTAATTATTCAAAAAATTAGATTGATTGATACGAGTTGATTTCTTGTTACGATGGATGGAAGAAAGAATGGATAGTCCAATAGCTGCTTCAGCAGCCGCAAGGGCTATAACAAAAATTGCGAAAATGTCTCCTTTTAATTGGCGACTATCAAATAGATCAGAAAATGTTACGAGATTTAGATTAATTGAATTCAGTATAAGTTCAAGACATATTAGAGCTCTAACCATGTTTCGGCTTGTGATCAATCCATAGATACCAATCGAAAATAAATAGACACTAAAAAAAAGTACATGCTCAAACATCATTAACTAACTCCTTATCAATCTCGATTCATTTCAATATGAGGACAAGAATTGAACCGATTCCATTAATTAGAATAGAACAGTTACACAACAAAAGAGAAAAGAAGGTATTTGTTGGCAGTAGATGGGTTTTACTAAATCAAAATTGTGATTCTTTAGTTATTTATTTTCGATTTGAAATTCTAAGAATTTTGACTAATTCTAAGTATTTCTTATTGCCGAGCCATAGTAATTGCACCTATTAAAGAAACTAGAAGAATTATGGAAATGAGTTCAAACGGAAGATAAAAATCAGTTGCTAAATGAATCCCAATTTGTTGAACGTTATTTATGAGACCCTGTTCTACTATTTGGTTTGATCTTGTAGTCCAAAGAATTCCATACCATGACGTATCTGGGATAGTAGTCATTAGTGAAAAAAGAATAGTTATACAAACGAGTGAAGTGAACCCATCTCCAATAGTCCAATAATTCTTATTTTTAGACCATTCTGAGCCATTTACGAACATTACGGCAAATATGATCAAAACATTTATAGCTCCCACATAAATAAGAAGTTGTGCGACAGCTACAAAGTAGGAATTCAATAAAATATAGAATAAGGATATACAAACAAGAACTAATCCCAGCGAAAAGGCAGAATAAATTGGGTTGGTAAGTAATACTACTCCTAGACCTCCTAGTAGAAGAACAAATCCCCCAAATAGCACAAGAATCTCATGTATTGGTCCAGGTAAATCCATTATGGATAAGAAGAAATTAATAGTATAAAATTTTTCATGAACTGACTAAAACTAAAAGATTCAAGGAAGGAAAAAGGGATTAGGATATTTTTTTGTATATAAGTTGTATAGTTAGAAATGACATCACGAAAATCTACTCTCATTTTAAATCAGGAATAATTTGCAATAAGCAGTAGTTATTCGTTTTTCTTTATAGTTAATAAAAAACTATTGGATTTTTCTAACAAAAAAGATAAATCCTAGTAACTAATAATTAGTAACCGTTCTTGAATTCCAAGATTTTTCTTCGTCTATTTTACTTTGAGTCGAATTCCTAATTGTTTGAATTGTGTAATCTCCCATTATGGAGATTGGTAACCGACTCAAAGCAATTTGATTGTAATTCAATTCATGACGATCATAAGTAGAAAGTTCATATTCTTCAGTCATTGATAAACAGCTTGTCGGACAGTACTCAACACAATTACCACAAAATATACAAACTCCGAAATCAATACTATAATTAAGCAATTGTTTCCTTTTAATATCCTTTTCAAATCTCCAATCCACAAGGGGTAGATCTATCGGGCATACGCGAACACATACTTCACAAGCAATACATTTATCAAATTCAAAGTGGATTCGCCCTCGGAAACGCTCCGATGTAATTGATTTTTCATAAGGGTAGTGAATCGTTATAGGTAAACGATTTGTGTGGGATAAGGTAATTATGAAACTTTGACCAATGTACCTTGCAGCGCGTATTGTTTGTTGACCATAACTCATGAACCCAGTTACCATAGGGAACATATTCTAAATATCTATGAAAAAGATATGTTTCTTTCTCTTGTTTGAGAGAACTTTTGTGTTGAAAATATTCTTACTGTTATTGTATTATCTTATTTATAGTGAAACAAGTTGGGAAGAAGTTGTTAATAAGAGATTGCCCAGGGAAATAGGTAAAAGAAATTTCCATCCAAGATTTAATAACTGATCCATTCTCATCCTGGGTAAAGTCCATCTTATTGTGATAGAAATGAAGAGAAATAAATAAGCTTTAGTTAATGTAATAAAGATACCTATTGTCATTTCCAAAATTCCAACCATTTTATTCATTTGGAAAAATTCAAAAAAGGATATATAGGGAATAGAGAAATTCCACCCGCCTAAGTAGAGAACTGTTACAAATAAAGAGGAAACTAATAAATTTAGGTAAGAAACAAGATAAAATAAACCATATTTGATACCGGAATATTCGGTTTGATAACCTGCTACTAATTCTTCCTCTGCTTCTGGTAAATCAAAGGGTAATCTTTCACATTCTGCCAAAGAAGAAATTAGAAAAACCAGAAAACCTATAGGCTGACGCCAAAGATTCCATCCAAAAAAACCATATTTTGACTGTGCTTCAACTATATCAACTGTACTTGAACTGTTAGATAATCATAGTCGATGATAACATCACAGTTCCCACCGCTATTCCAAAACCGTACATGAAACCTTAGCTTCATACGGCTTCTCTATGATCAGAAAAAAGGAAAGGGTTGTTTCGTTTCGGTATTATCCCCCTGGGCATAGATAGAATTAGGTAAGATAAAATCGATTGGAAAGTCCTAAATTAGACCAAAGGAATTCCGTCTGCTAAAATAAGAAAAAGCGCTTCCGAATTGATCTCGTCCTTTATAATATAATGAAAATTTTTCTTTGTTCAGTAATAACTTAATCTTGGAATAAAACACTCGTTATAGCAATTAATAAATGAAAAGAATTAGGCATTAATTCATGAGGAATTCTGTATTAATATGAATAGAGGAAGGAAAAAATAAATAAATATCTTTTTTTTGTATTGCATTCCATATCTTTTGTCCTATTCTTCTTTCCCCAGGGAAGGGTACTTAAAAAGAAAAAAGGAATAAAGGATTAATTCGTTCTTGATAGCCATTTCTTTAACAAGTGAAAGGGAACATACTCTGGATCGGAATCCGAAGAAAGTACTACTTGATCATTTCCACCAATTTCAAGTCCTTATTATGATTCCTTTTATGAGGAAAAATCTCTAATGTCTTAGATTCCCTCATTACTAATCCTTTATGTACTTTAGTGTTCCTAACCCCTCACTAATTTTTGATGGATTCCCCTTATGATTATAAGTTATAGTAATAACTCGGAATATTCTAGTAATGGAATTCCATATCGCGAATCCTTTATTCTTGCCCGCTTCAAGATATGATGACTAATCAAAAAATCTCAACCTTGGGGTAAAGAGTTTACACTACTTATGTTTACTTCAACTTTTTTCTTGTACGTAGGAAATGAGATTTTTTCTTTTTACTACAAATTAATAAGTTGTTTTGTTTCACTCATATAGCTATCTAGTTTAACTTACCAACCCGAGAATAAGAAAAGGAAGATAAATATTCAATGGATTTTGGAGGAAAAAGATCCTATTTTAACGAATCACACGTAGAGATATTGCTAGCACACAAAAAGTTAATGGTATTTCATAACTAATAGATTGAGCAGCAGCTCGTAGACCGCCTGAAAAAGAATATTTATTATTTGAGCTATATCCTGCCATAAGAAGACCAATAGGAGCAATACTTGAAATGGCAATCCATAAAAAAACACCAATACTAAGATCGGCTAAAACAAAACGATATCCCAAAGGGATAACTAAAAAACTTAATAAAATTGATATGACTGCTATAGAAGGTCCAATGCTAAATAAAGGAATATCTCCTCGGGATGGCAGGATATCCTCCTTAAAAAGTAGCTTAGTTCCATCGGCTATAGCTTGAAGCAGTCCCAGGGGGCCAGCATATTCAGGACCAATACGTTGTTGTATCGATGCGGATATTTCTCTTTCTAACCACACAATTACGAGTACTTCTATTGTGATTCCCAGTAGGAGGGTCAAAATGGGTAGAATCCATATCAGTCCATAGACTTCTTTTAATAATTCCGATTTCGAAAAAGAATTGATAGTTTCTATCTCTACCCTATCTATTATCATTTCAACGATCAACTTCCCCCATAATGATATCTATACTACCTAATATCGTCATGATATCAGCCAATTTCATTTTTTTAACTAGTTGAGGAAGAATTTGCAAATTAATAAAACCGGGTGGACGAATTTTCCATCTCCAGGGGAAAAGACTATCATCTCCTACCAGATAAATTCCTAATTCACCTTTTGGAGCTTCCACTCTTACATAAAGCTCTTGCTTTGACAATTCAAAATTGGGCGAAGGTTTTTTACCAAGAAATCGATATTCAAAATCATTCCATTCGGAATTCTTTGTTTTCTTAAAGCGTCGGACTTCTAAATTCTCATAAGGGCCTCCAGGAATTTTCTCTACAGCCTGTTGAATAATTTTGATGGATTCCCTCATTTCACCCATTCGTACTAAATAGCGAGCTAATGAATCCCCTTCTTTTTGCCATTGGACTTTCCAATCAAATTGGTTGTAAGACTCATAAGGATCAACTTTACGAAGATCCCATTGTATTCCAGAAGCTCGTAACATCGGTCCCGATAAGCCCCAATTTACTGCTTCTTCTCCGCTAATAAAACCGACTCCTTCAACTCGTTCTAAAAAAACGGGATTCCGTGTAATAAGTTGTTGATATTCAACAACTCCTCGTAAAAAATAATCACAGAAATCTAAACATTTATCGACCCATCCATAAGGTAGATCGGCGGCTACCCCTCCGATGCGAAAGTAATTATGCATCATTCGCATACCTGTAGCAGCTTCAAATAGATCATATATCAATTCTCTCTCTCTAAAAATATAGAAAAAAGGGGTCTGTGCGCCTAGATCCGCCATAAAAGGTCCAAGCCATAACAAGTGAGAAGCTATACGGCTCAACTCTAACATAATTACCCTAATATAGCTGGCTCTTTGGGGTATTTGAATATTCTCCAAGAATTCTGGTGCATTTACCGTTATTGCTTCTGTAAACATAGTAGCTAAATAATCCCATCGTGTTACATAAGGTAAGTATTGTATAATAGTTCGGTTTTCCGCGATTTTTTCCATTCCTCTGTGTAAATAGCCTAATATGGGTTCACAATCAATAACATCTTCACCATCGAGAGTAACGATCAGTCGAAGAACACCATGCATTGATGGGTGCTGAGGGCCCATATTGACTATCATGAGATCTTTTCTTGTAAGCGGTAGACTCATATCCTTTCTTCCTTAATTCATTATTCCATGAAAATGGATTATTCCATGAATTCCTCAAAACGAGGCTCATCAAAATGAAAAATCTAAGACTACTATAAGACTACTAATAAAATAAGAAAAAAATTCGAACGATTAAATTACTTCTCCCGAATATCCAACTGACTGATTAATTTCTTATAACGTACTCTATTTTTCTTTGCCAAATAAGCCAGCAAACGTTGACGTTTTCCCAAAAGTCTTCGTAGACCTCTTTCCGATGAAAAATCTTTTTTGTGTAATTCCAAATGTGAAGCAAGTCTCCGTATCTTATTGGTGAAACTGAATACTTGAAATTCAACAGAACCCCTGTTTTCTTCTTTTTCTTCTTTAACCATAAATCCAAAAATTTTTCTACCTCCTTTCTTTTTCATGTATTTTTCTGATCAGGAAAAATAAAAAATTATGTCAGTTATTTTGAAGTTATTCTAATCTCGTACACACAAAAATTTGCAATTATTCATCCACTACTGGAATTTGGATTTATTTTATCGATGCAAATTGGATTTGGATAGAAGGGTACATTCTTTTATTTTAGATAGAAGAAACATTTCTTCTATCTAAAATAAAAGAATTTTGCTGATTTATTTATTGCTATATCCAATTTATGGAATTGATACACCATTTAATTGATATCGTTTAGCAAAATGAAACACAGCATATGCATCCATCTTTCGGCTCGAGAATTTCACGGGATAGAGATATGGTATAAGAAATAGGCTATTAAGTAACTCTAAATGAGATGTGGATACATCTGTATCCTTAACATACTGAAACGACTGCCATTATTCGTATCAAACCAATAGCGATTCATACAAGCTAAATCTTCTAATCAATGGTGGGCCAATAATGAATTTTTTTGCATATGTATTAAGACGCTTGGCCTGATTTCGAAATTGTCCAGAGTTTTTTATGTTGTTTTCATTGCAAAATGATGGACCTCCTTCCGTAACTTTCCAATTACGAGTACGAGAATTGAAAGACATGAAAATTCTCAATTCTCTACGGCGTCTAGGAGATAGATAGAATATTTTCAGGAACAAGAAAATCAGAAGAATCTTTCTCTCTATTCACTACCATTCCGCGTCTTCGACTTCTATTAGTTTCTTTTCTTCTTTAATGCAATAGCTATAGTTTGATATAGAATCCATTTCTCAAAGTAATGGAAACCATTCTCGTATAGGAAATGGTTCGAAAATCGCTATTCCATCTTTTAGGTATCGTGAAAAGTGATACCTGTGAAGATCGTGCATTTCAGTCACATTCAGATCCGCTTTTCGAGTCCATGATATAACCAAATTGGATGGATCTTCCACCCGTTTAGCTAAGAAAGAATAGATGCAGAGGTGGATAATAGATCGATATGAAGATCATGAGCTGCCCCATAATGAAACCGCCAGTAGTCGCGAATATCTCCTTCTTCCCTAATCCAAGATTGGAGAAAGAAGATCTAAGAGGGACCTATGGAGAATGTGGTCAGAAATCCATAATAGAGTCCGACCACAACGACCGAATTAATTATCCTCATCGAGAAACTTAGACTACTAAGTAGAAAAGGTAGAAAAGATTTGAAAATCATGGCATGGGTCTCCTTTTTTTCTTTCTTTAGAGTTTTCTATATGCACAATTTCTCGATGTTTCGATGAGAATTTCTTGACTTTCCATATATAGAAAGAGATAGACTATAAATGACATCTCTTATGTAAATAAGACCAAAGGGATGGATATTAAATGATAGGAAGTGCTAGGAAGTGAAATAGAATGAAATAGAGCCACTTTGGGCTTCCCTATGAAATGAGGCATGGAACGGAGTCACTACGAAGAAATTCCGGGAGTTACGAAAGAAGCTTCGGACTCATATTGTTCATGGGTTGAGAGCGGGAGTTGAACTCTAGGAGGTCGAATCTCCCCTTGTTCCTCAGTAGCTCAGTGGTAGAGCGGTCGGCTGTTAACTGACTGGTCGTAGGTTCGAATCCTACTTGGGGAGATTTGATTCATTCTTTAATGTAAGAATAAAG